CATACCTAAAGCTAACATCATATAACCCAATTGAGACATTGTAGAATAAGCTAAACTTCTCTTAATATCTTTTTGAGCAAGAGCTAAAGTAGCTCCCAATAATACTGTTATTATACCTATCAAAGATATTAGATTCATTATGTACGGTATGACTATGAAAAGCGGAAGAAGACGAGCTACAAGAAAAATTCCGGCCGCTACCATAGTAGCAGCATGGATAAGAGCCGAAATAGGAGTAGGACCTTCCATGGCATCAGGTAACCATACATGAAGGGGAAATTGCGCGGACTTAGCAACCGCACCGGCAAATAATAGAAAGGCACACAAAGTAATAAATAAAAGGTTAACCTCATTATTATAAATCAAGTTATTGAATATTTCGAACAAATCCCGAAATTCAAAACTACCCGTTATCCAATAAAGACCTAAGATTCCTAATAATAAACCAAAATCCCCTACACGATTAGTTACAAACGCTTTTTGACAAGCACTGGCCGCGGTAGGTCGGGTGGACCAAAACCCTATTAATAGATAAGAACACATTCCAACCAATTCCCAAAAAATATAAATTTGTATTAAATTCGAACTTGTAACTAATCCTAACATTGAAGTATTGAAAAAAGTCATATAAGCAAAAAATCTCAAATATCCTTGATCATGAGACATATAATTATCACTATAAATAAGAACCAGAATTCCAACTGTAGTGATTAATACTGACATAATAGAAGTAAGTGGATCAATAAAATGTCCGAACTCTAAAGAAAAATCATTATTGATGGTCCAAGACCATACGTATTGATAGATACAACTGCTATGTATTTGATGAATAGCTAGATCGACCGAAAAAATCATAACTATACTTAACAATAAAATACTAGGAAAAGCCCACATACGGCGAAGATTTTTTGTTGCTGTCGGAAAAAGTAGAAGTCCCACTCCTATTAACATAGGAACTGGAAGTGGAACGAAAGGTATGATCCAGGAATATTGATATGTATGTTCCATAAAAATAATAATAATAACTTGTGTTTTTATTCTTAATTAATTAATTGTTTCTGATTCACCAGCTCTTATCTCTTTTGCAAGGGATTAATAAAAAAAAAATTAAGGTAGTAAAAAAAAACTTAAATCGAATTTTCTATTGGTAGTTATTTTGAATCTTTCCCAAATACGTCAAAAATATTCAAAGTTCAGAGCGGTCGAAGGATATAACTAAGTTACTAGTAAAAAATAAAGAATTTTTTTATACTCAGTATTATACTAAGTAAGATTTTTATGAAGATGGAACAAATTCCGATTTCAATTATTAGTGCCTAATTCCAATAATTTATGTACATCACTCAAGAACACCAAAAAAAGTATTCATTTTGATATAAATCATAGGATGTCCCAGAGTTTTCCCCAATAAAAAAAGACCTAGGTATTCAAATTTGTTTATTCAGAACCATTAACTAGTTCATTTCGGCACTGATTGATTGTCTTCCATTCCAATAAATGCCATTTAAGAACCTATTACTAGAAAAAAAGATTCATTTTTTTTTTTATTCGGTAAGGTTTATTAAACTTGGGTGATGTATTTTTCATCTATAAATGTAGCATGCCGAAACTAAACAGCGATATAAACGGAAAGACTTTTGCGTTTTTTATGAACTTCAAGCAATTCAATTCGATTTATATTATATGGCATAATACAGCCTAGAGATATCGATTTGAATACGGATCGGGATAGAAATAGAAAGAAAGACACCACCAATAACTTGGAAATCAGAATTGTTCTGTCGCGTATATTATATGGAATAGAAATGGAAAAAATTCTATATCATGTTGTTTTTCTTTTTTGTTCTAGTACTATTTGATTCTATTTTCACATATTTCTATTTATTTTTTGTTCTAAAGATACTATAATTTAGAGAATAAATAGACAGATAATTAAATGAATAGTCAAAATAAAAAATGATTTGTTTCAAACAATAGATGTCTTTCACATCCAATTTTAGCAATGAATAATCCTTTAGTTTGCGAATGGCAGTTCCAAAAAAGCGTACTTCTAGATTTAAAAAGCGTATCCGTAAAAACAGGTGGAAAAGGGGGGGATATTGGGCAGCGTTGAAAGCTTTTTCGTTAGCGAAATCCCTTTCCACGGGGAATTCCAAAAGTTTTTTTGTACGACAAATAACTAATAAAACGTCGGAATAATCTGAATCAGTCTGATTCGAAAAATGAGTGAATTTCGTTTCTAATTTAGACTCTACTTTTGAATATATATTCTAGAATAGAAAAATAGAAATAAAAAAAGTAAGTAACGATTTCCATTCACTAATGTTTTGAACCAATTAATTTGTCTACTGAATTCGAAAAAAAAAAAAGAGTTTGGTCCTTTTTTTGGAATTTGAAAAAAAAAAAGAATAAAAACAAAATCAAAAGTTTCAACCCTTTTTTAAGATGTTTTTCATTCGCAAGATGGGGATTCTTATTTTCCCCATCAACCCCCCCTTATAAATAACTAAATAACACAACAACTTTCTAAATAACACAACAATAAGGGTTTTGTCTTTTTTTTTTTTACTTTTCTTTCAATTTCTAACTTTTTCTAATTATGCTATAGAAGAGGGGATCCAAAATCTTTAGGCAAAATCAATGGGTTGTTGAAACTATAAGTATAAAACCTTTTTTATAACTTTATGAATCACTCTCTTTTATGAATCACTCTATATACCATATCCACCCCACTTTACCTCCAAAAGGGAAAAGCACTTTTGCCTATTTAAACATATATTATATACAAATAGGGTGACAATTTTACGTGATCAAAAAAATCCTATATTTGCTATATTTGAAAGGGAAGATAGATGAGCAATCAAAAAATCTATACCTTTCTAATTCAAATTTAGAAAGAATTTTTTGAAGCAGGGTACAATTACACGATAGAAATCGAATTTTTTTTCTATGATATGTCCAGCCCAATACCTAATTGGTTGAATTTTAATAAAGGCGAACAAAAATTCAAATAAAAAAAACCTAACGATAAGGATTACGACAACACAAAAGTTATGCAAATTAAATAAATCCTTTTTGAATTGGTGGATGTTGCGCTGAAAGCGTGATTCATAAAAAATAAAAATCCTATTTTCGTTTTTTCCTGGCGTTTTTTCCTGGATTGAAGTAAGAACTCTTGAGTTATAACAATTCGATTTTCTGAAAACAGAAACTATGAAAACTTCTATTGTTAAGTTAATCTATTGTTAAGTTAAATAAAGCTGAAACCTTAAATAATATTAAATAAGATGGCAAACGGGGGACTCTTTCAATCTCGACGATTGAGTAAAAATAGGTTATTATGATTTCGAGCAAGCCGCTATGGTGAAATCGGTAGACACGCTGCTCTTAGGAAGCAGTGCTAGAGCATCTCGGTTCGAGTCCGAGTGGCGGCAGAGCATCTTATAAAAGATAAAAAGATATGCAAAAAGCCCTATAATGAATTTAACTTCTGATTTCCATTCCATATACTTGAAAGACTCTCCCTTTTAATTTGATTTTTATTTATGATATTTTCAACATTAGAGCATATATTAACTCATATATCCTTTTCGGTCGTTTCGATTGGAATTACAATTCAGTTGATAACCTTATTAGTCGATGAAATCCTAGGACTATATGATTCATTAGAAAAAGGGATGATTGCTACTTTTGTCTGTCTAACAGGATTATTAGTCACTCGTTGGATTTATTCGGGGCATTTCCCATTAAGTGATTTATATGAATCATTAATCTTTCTTTCATGGAGTTTCTCTATTATTCATAGGATTTTCTATTTTAAAAAACATAAAAATCATTTAAGCGCAATAACCGCGCCAAGCGCTATTTTTACCCAGGGTTTTGCTACTTCGGGGTTTTTAACCAAAATGCATCAATCCGGAATATTAGTACCTGCTCTACAAGCCCAGTGGTTAATGATGCACGTAAGTATGATGGTATTAGGTTATGCAGCTCTTTTATGTGGATCGTTATTATCCACAGCTCGTCTAGTCATTACATTTCGAAAAATTCTAAGGATTTTTGATAAAAGAAATAATTTATTAAATGTAAATGAGTCATTTTCCTTTGGTGAAATCCAATACCAGAATGAAAAAAACAATGGTTTACTAAACATTTCTTTTCCTTATTTTCTTTCTGCTAGAAATTATTATGGGTATCAATTGATTCAACAATTGGATCAGTGGAGTTATCGTATTATTAGTCTAGGATTTATCTTTTTAACCATAGGTATTCTTTCGGGAGCAGTATGGGCTAATGAGGCATGGGGATCATATTGGAATTGGGATCCAAAGGAAACTTGGGCATTTATTACTTGGACTATATTCGGGATTTATTTACATACGCGGACAAATCCAAATTGGGAAGGTGTAAATTCTGCAATTGTGGCTTCTATGGGCTTTCTTATAATTTGGATATGCTACTTCGGGGTCAATCTATTAGGAATCGGGTTACATAGTTATGGTTCATTTAATTAACATCTAATTGAATTGTTGAATTGAAGAAAGGAATTGAATTGAAGAAAGGGAAGGGACTGATGAATACAAACATAGGACAGCGGAAATATAGAAACGAAACTTAGTGGACGCTGCCGAGAACCTTTTGAATCACTACACTACTTGATTCAAAAGGTTCTCACAAAGGCCATAAGGTGTCTGGTTACAAATAAAATTGAGTTATTTATTGTTGACTTATTTATTCTTATTCTTTTACTTAATTTATTCTTATTTAGTTAATTTAAACTTTAAACTTAAGACATGAAAAAATACTTCTTTTTTCATTGGACAACGACCAATTTTAAAAAGCAGAGGACATAGGATTGGTTTTTGATTTTTCATGAAAACTATCTATAAAAAAAATTAGATAGAATAGCTTCGACCTTGTCCACTGATAGGGAGAGAACGAAATCCGGATAAATACCAATACCTATTACGGGTAGAAGAATAGATATCAAAACAAATAACTCCCGGGGGCCAGAATCAAAAAAATAAGAGTTTTGAGCATTAAATAGCTTGTACCCATAGAACATTTGTCGTGACATAGATAATGAATAAATAGGAGTTAATATCATTCCAATTGCCATTACAAAAGTAATTAGTATTTTTGGCATTAACAAATATTTTTGGCTGGTAATTATTCCAAAAAATACTATCAATTCCGCAACAAAACCACTCATGCCCGGTAATGCAAGGGAAGCCATCGATAAGATACTGAATATGGTGAATATCTTTGGAATTGGGATAGCCAATCCGCCCATTTCGTCAAGATAACCAAGACGTATTCTATCATAACTCGTTCCTGCCAAGAAAAAAAGTGCAGCACTAATAAACCCATGAGAAATTATTTGTAAAATGGCTCCGTTGAGTCCCGTATCGGTTATCGACCCAATCCCTATAATTATAAAACCCATATGAGATACGGAGGAATAAGCTATTCTTTTTTTTAAATTCCGTTGGCTAGGAGATGTTGAAGCTGCATAAATTATTTGCATTGTCCCTACTATCATCAACCAGGGAGAAAATATAGAATGAGCGTGCGGTAATAGTTCCATATTGATCCGAATCAACCCATATGCTCCCATTTTTAATAAGATTCCGGCTAGAAGCATACAAGTACTGTAATGCGCCTCTCCATGGGTGTCTGGTAACCACGTATGGAAGGGTATAATCGGTGATTTGACAGCAAAAGCAATAAGAAACCCAATATAAAAGATTATTTCCAGTTCCGCGGGATACGATTGATTAGCTAATGTTTCCAAATTTAATATAGGTTCATTGGAACCATATAAACCGATACCCAAAACTCCGATTAATAGAAAAATGGATCCTCCCGCAGTGTACAAAATAAACTTTGTAGCTGAATAAAGACGTTTTTTCCCCCCCCACACGGATAGAAGTAGATAAACAGGAATTAGTTCTAACTCCCACATGATGAAAAAAAGTAAAAGGTCTCGAGAAGAAAATGATCCTATTTGACCGCTGTACATTGCTAACATCAGGAAATGGAATAATCGTGAATTCCGAGTAACTGGCCGAGCCGCTAAAGTAGCTAAAGTGGTGATAAATCCTGTCAGTAAAATAGGTCCTAAGGAAAGTCCATCTATTCCCAACCTCCAGTAAAAATCAAAAAAATTGATCCATTTATAGTCCTCTGCTAGCTGGATTAATGGATCGTCGAACTGGAAATGATAACAGAACGCATAGGTCGTTAGAAGGAGTTCTAAGACGCAGATATATATAGTATACCCTCTAGTCACCTTATTTCCTCTATGGGGGAGGAAGAAAATTAAAGAACCCGCAGCTATCGGAAAAACTACAATTATTGTTAACCAAGGAAAATAATTCGTGGTAAAGACAAGATACACTTGGACCCGAAAAACCCGTACTCTAAAATGGAATTTATTCTTACTTTGGTTTTTTCTTTTTAGAGTACGGGTTTTTGTCGGTAATCGGTAAAAAAAAAGAAAATGGATTCGAAATAGATTTAAGTGGGGGTTTCTGAAACGTCTCAATATCAATAAGCTAGACCCATGCTTCGAGTTGTTTCATGCCATAAATAAACTCGAACACTCAAGAAATCCGTTGGACAGGCGGATTCACATCTCTTACAACCAACACAGTCCTCTGTTCTTGGAGCAGAAGCAATTTGCTTAGCTTTACATCCGTCCCAAGGTATCATTTCTAATACATCTGTGGGGCAGGCGCGGACACATTGAGTACACCCTATACATGTATCATAAATCTTTACTGAATGTGACATTGGATCTATCAATTTTTGAACTCCTAAAGTTTCGATCTAGTAAAGTTGGAAATAGCCGATATATTTAAACACCAGATGAATCAATGATTTACCAGAATTTTTCTAATCAATCCACTTCTGGATCCACTCATAATACTAATAGGGAATAAAGATACTTTGATTTCTTATGTTTTCGCAAACATGATTGAGGTTACGACGTATTCTAATTATATATTATATAGGCTAATTCGAATTGATGAATATTATGATTTCTAAATACTACTTATTCAACAAAGTCGATTGATTGATACGAGTCGATTTTCTGTTACGATAAATTGACGAAACAATAGCTGATCCAATAGCTGCTTCAGCTGCTGCAATAGCTATAACAAAAATTGAGAAAATATCTCCTTTTAATTGACGACTATCAAAAAAATAAGAAAATGTTACGAAATTTAGATTAACCGCATTTAGTATAAGTTCAAGGCACATCAGGGCCCGAACCATATTCCGGCTCGTGATCAATCCATAGATACCGATAGAAAATAAATAGGCACTCAAAACAAGTACATGCTCGAGTATCATTGACCAACTCCGTACCAATTGCGATTCATTTCAATATGAACAATAATTCAAGTGATTCGATTGCTTAGAATATAACAAGTACCGAACAAAACAAGATATTGGTAATAGATCGAATAGGGCGACTAAAAAATTTCTATTTTGATTTTATACATGAACCGAACAGTATTCAAATCGAATTTCAGGGAAACGGATGTTGATAACACAGAAAAAGGTTGAATTTTGATTTATGTTCCTAGTTAGAAAGATTTTTTACTGACGAGCCACGGCAATTGCACCTATCAAAGCAACTAAAAGAATTATCGAAATAAGTTCAAATGGAAGAAAAAAGTCCGTTGATAAATGAATACCAATTTGTTGACTATTACTTATCAAATCTTCCTCTATAATCTGGTTGGATCGGGTAGTCCAAATAATCCCATACCACGACGTATCTAGAATAGTAGTGATTAGTGAAAAAAAAATACTTGTACAGACTAGGGAAGTAACCCCATCCCCAATAGTCCAAAGATGGAAATGAAAATCTTTAGAATAGTCTGAACCATTCATGAACATTACAGCAAATATGATTAAAACATTTACAGCCCCCACGTAAATAAGAAGCTGTGCAGCAGCTACAAAATGGGAATTTGATAGAATATAGAATAAGGATATACAAACAAGAACCAATCCCAATGAAAAGGCAGAATAAATTGGGTTGGTAAGTAATACTACTCCCAGACCTCCTACTATAAGACCCGATCCCAGAAAAACTAAAAGAAAATCATGTAGTGGTCCAGGCAAATCCATTATATTAAAATAAGAGATAAATAAATCGAAATGTTTTTCATGACCTTATTGAACCGACCAGGAAAATTTTTTTTATGAGACATTCCCAATTGAATGAAATTCTAATCTACTAAGTGTGAGTTAATGGGGGTCTAGTTATTGGGTCAATTTCGCTCTTTTCTGTATTCTAAACGGCAGTTTGAAATTGAAACTATATATTTCAAAATAATTATGGAGATATTATATTAATAGACTTTCAATACAAATTAAGTCATACTTCTCAGAACCCAATCAATAGTTGGGATTTGTAATTATTGACGAAGCAAAGAGAAAGACCTTATCCCTTTCTACCAAAAAGAAACCGTAGTACTTTGCAATTACTCTTTAATCAAGAGGTTTACCCCTTTTTTCTTTGAGACGAATTCCCAATTGTTCGAATTGTAAAATCGTCAATTATTGAGATTGGTAAACGACCTAAAGCAATTTGATTATAATTCAATTCATGACGGTCGTACGTAGCGAGTTCATATTCTTCAGTCATTGATAAACAATTTGTTGGACAATACTCAACGCAATTACCACAAAAAATACAAATTCCAAAGTCAATACTGTAATTAAACAATCGTTTCTTTCGAATATCTGTTTCCCATTTCCAATCAACAACTGGCAGATCTATAGGACATACACGAACACATACTTCACAAGCAATACATTTATCAAATTCAAAATGGATTCGACCGCGGAAACGCTCCGATGTGATTAATTTTTCATAAGGATATTGAATAGTTACAGGTAAACGGTTTGCTTGGGATAAGGTAATTAGGAAACTTTGACCAATGTACCTTGCAGCCCGTACTGTTTGTTGACCATAATTGATGAACCCAGTTACCATAGGGAACATATCGTGAATAGTTATGAATAATTTGATTTTCTTTCTTTCTCTTGTTTGAGACAAGTCACAAATATCGTATTCCTTTTTTCTTTACAGTGAAAGGAGTTGGGAAGAAGTTGTTAATAATAGATTACCGAGAGAAATAGGTAAAAGAAATTTCCATCCAAGATTCAAGAGTTGGTCCATTCTTAATCTAGGTAAAGTCCATCTTGTTGTGATAGGAATGAACAAGAACAAATAAGTTTTAGCTAATGTAATAAAGATACCAATTGTCGTTCCAAAAATTCCATCCGCTTTATTTATTTCAAATAGCTCCGGAACAAATATGTACGGAATGGAAAGATTCCAACCACCCAAGTAAAGAACTGTTACAAATAAAGAGGAAACTAATAGATTTAGATAAGAAGCAACGTAAAATAAACCAAATCGAATCCCTGAATATTCGGTTTGATAACCTGCTACTAATTCTTCTTCGGCTTCTGGTAAATCAAAAGGCAATCTCTCGCATTCCGCTAGGGAAGAAATTAGAAAAACCATAAACCCTATGGGTTGACGCCACAAATTCCACCCCCAAAAACCATATTTTGACTGCGCACCAACTATATCAACTGTACTTGAACTGTTAGATAATCATAGTCGGTGATAACATTACTGTTCCCATCGCTATTACAAAACCGTACATGAGATTTTCACCTCATACGGCTCCTCAGGGCCACAAATAAATGTAAGGACCGAGCCTGTATTAGTTATCTTGATATGGTTATCGAATAGATAGAGTCAAAATCTATTGGAAGGTCCCCAATTATACCAATGGAATTCTGTCTGCTATAAAAATAAATAAAAAATAAAGAGTATTTCTGAATTGATCTCATCCTTTACGAATTTCAATTTTTCTGTCTTGAGTAATAACTTAATCAATCCTTGAATAAAACACTCCTTATATAAATATCAATAGATATTTCAACCCATCATTTTATTTTCGATTACGAAAAAGAATTAAGCATTACATTAGTTCATGAATCAGGACAGGAATTTTATTTCTATGACTATATGAAAGAAAGAATAAAAAGATCTCTTTTGTTTATATTGGAATTGTATTTTTTCTATTTTTTTTGTTCCTCTTCTTCATTCTGAGAAAAGGGGGGCTTAAAAAAGGTAAAGGATTATTTCGTTCCCGATAGTCATTTCTTTAATCGGTGGATAGGAGCATACTCTGGATCGGAATTGTGGGGAGTACTGCCTGATCATTTCTACTAATTTAAAGCCCCAATTAGTATTCTTTTTAGGGTATGCAGAAGTATCCTTTTAGATAATTTACATAATCTCCATTACTAATCCTTTGTGTGTTTTTTGGTGTTCCTTCCTACCCACTCATCTTTTTTTTAATCCCCCGTTTTGTAATATCTGTATTGGAATACATACAAACGATAGTGAAAACTACATAGGGTTGGTCCTTTGAGCCCGCTTCAAGCCAGGATGACCAATCAACCAATCTTGGGGTAAAGGGCTTCTTCCATGTTTGTTTACTTCGGCTTAACTCTTGTACACAGGAAATGAGACTCAATTCACTTTTACTGCGAATTTTTAAGTTGTTTTCTTTCACTCATATATAACTACCTAATTCATTTTATTAACCTAAAGAAGAAATAAATGAATAAAAAGATATCTATTAAATTTCTTTTTTCCTTTCTCAAAGGAAAAGCATAGGGAAAAGAAAAGGTTCTGTTTTAACGAATCGCACGTAGAGATATTGATAAAACACATAAAGTTAATGGTATTTCATAACTAATCGATTGAGCAGCAGCTCGCAGACCACCTAAAAAGGAATATTTATTATTTGATCCATATCCTGACATAAGAAGTCCAATAGGAGCAATACTTGAAATGGCAATCCATAAAAAAATACCGATATTGAAATCAGCTAAAACAAGGTGATAACTAAAAGGAATTACTGAATAACTTAGTAGAATTGATATGACTGCTATAGATGGTCCAATACTGAATAACTGAGTATTTCCTCTAGATGGAAGAAGATTCTCTTTCAAAAGTAGTTTTGTCCCATCGGCTAAAGCTTGAAGAATTCCCAACGGGCTGGCGTATTCAGGCCCAATACGTTGTTGTATTCCTGCGGATACTTCTCTTTCTAACCACACAATTACGAGTACACCTATTGTTATTCCCAATACAAGCGTGAAAATCGGAACAAGCATCCATATGATCCCATAGACCTCTTTTAAGGATTCCAATCTGGAAAAAGAATTGATATCTTGTACTTCTGTTGTATCAATTAGCATTTCAACGATCAACTTCTCCCATAATGATATCTATACTACCTAGTATCGTCATAATATCAGCCAATTTCATTCTTTTAACTAACTGCGGAAGAATTTGCAAATTGATAAAACCTGGTGGGCGAATTTTCCATCTCCAAGGAAAACCGCTTTGATCTCCTATCAGAAAAATTCCCAATTCTCCTTTTGGGGCTTCGACTCTCACATAAAGTTCTTGTTTCGGCAATTCAAAAGTAGGAGAGGGTTTTTTACTAATGAATCGATCTTCAAAATCAGTCCATTCTGGGTTGTTTTCTCTATCAAAGCATCGGATTTCTAAATTCTCATAGGGCCCCCCCGGAATTCCTTCCAAAGCTTGTTGAATAATTTTTATGGATTCCCTCATTTCACCCATTCGGACTAAATAACGGGCTAATGAATCCCCTTCTTTTTGCCACTGTACCTCCCAATCAAATTCGTCGTAACACTCATAATGATCGACTTTACGAAGATCCCATTCGAGTCCAGACGCTCGTAACATTGGTCCTGACAAACCCCAATTTATTGCTTCTCCTCCACCAATAATGCCTACGCCTTCAACGCGTTCTAAAAAAATAGGGTTTCGCGTAATAAGTTTTTCATATTCAACAACCCTTGTTAAAAAATAATCACAGAAATCCAAACATTTATCTATCCAGCCATGAGGTAAATCAGCTGCTATTCCTCCGATACGAAAATAATTATGCATCATTCTCATACCGGTGGCAGCTTCGAATAGATCATATACTAATTCTCTTTCTCTGAAAATATAGAAGAAAGGAGTCTGTGCACCAATATCTGCCATAAAAGGGCCAAGCCATAACAGATGAGAAGCTATACGACTCAACTCCAACATAATTACTCTGATATAGCTGGCCCTTTTAGGTACTTGAATATTTCCCAACAGTTCTGGTCCATTTACAGTTATTGCTTCTGTGAACATAGTAGCTAAATAATCCCAACGTGTTACATAAGGCAGATATTGTATAATTGTTCGGTTTTCCGCAATTTTTTCCATCCCTCGGTGTAAATAACCCAATATAGGTTCACAGTCAATAACATCTTCGCCATCTAGAGTAACGATGAGACGAAGAACACCGTGCATTGATGGGTGGTGAGGGCCCATATTGACTACCATAAGGTCTTTCCCAGTAGCTAGTATATTCATAGGTTTTTCCTCGATTCATTCTTAGCATGAATTGTTGAAAACAAAAAGAAGTTCATCAATATTCAAAATCGAATAAATCAAATATTTCAAAATTGTATTTAAAATTAACGATTTTTTGACTCCCGAATATTCAACTGACTAATTAATTCTTTATAACGTACTCTATTTTTCTTTGACAAATACGATAGCAACCGTTGGCGTTTTTCCAGAACTTTCCGTAGACCTCTCTGAGATAAATAGTCTTTTCTGTGCAATTCCAAATGTGAAGTAAGTCTTCGTATCTTATTGGTGAACCTGAATACTTGAAATTCAACAGACCCGCAGTTTTCTTCTCTTTTTTCTTGAAAAATAATTGAGATGAATGAATTTTTTACCATAAAACGAAATCTCCTCCCTCCCTTTTTTTATATGAATTTTACTGATCAGTAATAATAATGCTACTCAGTTGAATTTGATATACACAACAATTTTACGTCCATTCTCAACTTCCTCTAAAATCAACCAAAAATTAATTCAATTTGCAATTTGATTAGGGATCCAAAAGGATGTTATATTTGTGGAAAAGAGAAAAGGTGAGACCTAAAAAAAAATATATTCTGTTGATTCATTTATAGATCTAATTGATATGTATATCATTAAATTGGTATCATGTATCAGAATGGAATGTAAGATAAGGCATGTGTGCATCTCTGGGTTTTCATATATCCCACACCGTAAGCATAGATAGGAAAACATAGTATTAACGAATTTTCAATGTGGGTACATATGTATCCGTACCATACTGAAACGACTACCATTATTGGTGTTAAACCAATAGCGATTCATACAAACTAAATCTTCTAATCGATAATTGGACCAAAGAAAGAACTTTAAGTTAATAAATTTCTTTTTTTCTCGAGCAAGATCTTTGCTTTTATCCCAAACGTCACTCCGCATACCATTTCGATTCTTCGAATTGAAACAAATTAGAGTTCTCAATTCTCTACGACGTTTAGGGAATAAAATCTTTTCAGGAACAAGCAAATCATAATGCTTTTTGTCTTTAGGTCCAGTCCTTAGTTGATGGCTTGGAATACATTCATCAAAAATTTGCTTATCAACATAGCCTTTTTCTCGGTCTCTTTTATTAAATTTTAATTGGCGCTTATTCTTATGAACCAATGAAATACCTAGGGTTTGATATATAAAAAATTGTCCATCATTTTTTACAGACAGACGAGCCGGTTCGATAATCACTATTCCCTTTTTCATCAATTCGGTAAGAGTTAAATCCTTCTCAGTCATCAAAATATCTAGACGCATTTCTCCCCTTTGAATATAGGATATAGCAATTTCTCTTGGATTTATCAGTCGGAGCAGGAGACAATCGATTTGGATATTATTCATTAGCTTTTCATTTAAAGAATTATCCCATCTCAACTGAAAATGAAAATATTTTTTTAGTAAGAAATCAAGCTCTGCTTCTGTGTTGCTCTTGTATTGCTTTTTATTTCTACGTTTTTTCATGTCAGATCCCGCATACTTTTCTTCAACATCTTTTTCTTGGTTTGAGAGAACTGATCCAAGACTTACTTGGTTTTGTGCATCTGATCTCGGATTTCCTTGGCTTGCGGGTTCTTTTTCTTCTTGACTTCCATTGTCTAATTCAAGATATTTTTTTTGATTCGATGATATAAAAAGATATTCCTTTTTCTTTCCAGTTCTCTTTTTATTACCATTTGCATTTCCATTAAAATCGAAAAGAAGTAATTTGATTGGTATGATCCACGGTTTAATTTTATATGCATTAAAAAGTAGCACAAATTCTGGGAAGAACCAAAGCTCCCGATTTGATATAAGACTATTTAGTATTTTGTTATTCATTCCCATCCAATCAAAAAAGAACTCTTTTTGTTTGGATGGGTTCATTTCGTCATTTTGATGAATTGTAAAATAAAAAAGACCTTTCTTATTAATTTTATCAATTATTTGATAATTATCCGCCCCAATCTTAGTATTTTGATTACTGTTGGTACCAGTATCCATATCAACCCAGAATTGAATATCGATCTTATTTCTAAGACAAAAATTGAGAATTCTCCAATCAAAATATTTTCTATTCGAAATTTTATCTATATCCATAATATTGTCTTCCCCTAGATAATTATTGATAGGGATACTTCCCAGCATACCAAATAATTTGCCTTTCCCTATGTTGTAATTATAAAAATTTTCTTCTTCATTCTTTACTTGGACTAGTGATCTATGAATAGACGAGTCTTTTTTATCGTCATAATTAATAGATTTATATGATAAAAGATCATATCTATAGTGTTTTTGAAAATTCGATTTTTGATTCCGTAATGGGTCTGCTTCAAAAAGATTTTGTTTTTCTTTTTGGTAATGAGTTAATCCGTTTTTTTCATATGAATCTTTTTTGTTTAAATCTTTATTTTGAGTCATACAGTCTTGATTCGCTCGATTTCGCCATTTTTGTGGTACTAATCTAGGCCATCGAATCCTAGGTAAATCGTATTGATAATGACTCCTTAACCAGGTTTTCCATTCATTCATTCCAAAATTCCAAAAAGGTTTATGCCTTAATTCGTAATGAAATATTCCTTGTTTTTCAAAACAATCTTTTAGTTCATTCTTAAGAAAAAGAGATGTTCCGTGATATTGAAGGACAGATCTTAAATTAGAAAAGTTAATAACTTGGGTTTGTGATAATTTGTAAAATACATATGCTTGTGATTGTGAGAAAGAAGATAAATCCCAAAAAATCTTTGAATTCTTATTATTATTACTAATTTTAGAAAATGATTTTTTTAGAGTCGAAAGAAAGTGAATTGTATTTTTAGTTGTTTTATTAATTTTTTCCTGATTTGCTTCATTATTGTGATTGTGGACGTTTTTATCAATAATTTGCATTTTTTTCGTTGATTCAAAAAAAAATTTTGCATTGATTCTTGGAATATTAAGTATAGATAAAAAAAGGTTTATGTATACCCTTTCAATCAAAAATTTTATAAAAAAATATGATTTACGGATTAATCGAGTATTTCTTCTTTTTAATATCTGACAAATCTTTTTTGATGATTCTAATATTTTAGCACGATAACTTATTTTGTTAGAACTAATATTTATTTCTTGAGTTAGCAATCCTTTTTTCTTCTCTTTTGTAATTTTTTCTATTTGGTTTCTGATTATGTTTGTTCTATTACTTAGATCTTTCATTTTTTTTTCTGTTAGTGAGAAATTTGTCCAATGCATAGATCGAATTTGAATAGACAATTCGTGAATCCTATGATTCCCGATTATGGTTATCGAATCTTTTTTAGTTTCACCCAAGTCCTCTATTTCGCTCATTTCTCTCAATCTAACTAATCGAAGTGGCTTTCTTTTTGAAAGTTTTTTTATTCTTCCTTTTAGAAATAGAATGCTTTTGATGACCCATTTGTTTGTTTCTTTTGCCACTTTTCGGAAAATTTTTGTTCTTTCTTTTAAAATTCTTAAAACTATAAAAGACTTCGTTTTCCATTTTCGAATTTTTTTTTTGAATTCTTGCAAAACGGGTTCAAAAAATGAACGTCGTTTTCGGGGAGAACCAAAAGGAAGTTCAGTTTCCATTCCCCAAACTGTTAAAAAACAAAAATCACTTTCTTGTCCTTTTATTTTTTTCAATGAATCCTTATGACGGGATTGTAGCTTCGATCTGTGCCGAGTTTTTAGGTAAAAAGGAAATAGGATCTTTATCTGAATACCGTCTGTTAACCAGTTATCCGGAAATTCTGTTTCGGATAATTGAACACCATTATAGGTGCATTTAACATGCATTTCCTTTTTCCAATCCTTTAAATCCTGGGACCACTCGGGCAATTCAAATAATAGTATGCGAGCCAGATTTTTAGCTATTATCAATGAAGGTAATATAATATATTTTCTAAGAATCGATTGAGTTAATAATAGAAAACCTCTTATTGCTTGAGAAAATAAAAAGCTATCCCAGGTTTCTGCTATTTTCATCCGTACTTTTTCTTTTCTTTTGTATTCTTCTTTTTTATCAATTTTTTTTTGTGTTTCGTTTGTATAATCAGACGATTTTTGGTCTTTTTGTTTCCACATCCTATTTCTAAAAATTCGAAAAATCCCTTTCATGGGTCCGGAAATCTCAAAAGAAAAATAAAAGGGTTTCTTTATTCTGTCCAAAAAAAGGGGTGAATGGGCATTTGCTTGAAACAGTTCCCAAGTAACGATTTTGCGTCTTTGTGCACGCATGGAGCCTTTGATTAGTTCTCGACGAAAATCCGATTGTTGCGAATAGCGTCTCAACCTTACTTCCTTTTTTTGCTCAAGATTCTTATTATATTTGTTATTACTATAAGTATCGGTATTTGGATTAGTATAAGTAAAAATCAATACGCGTTTCGCGTTTCTTGTACTAATTCCAGGACCGTCCGCCACGTTTTCGTCGGTTTCACTCTCCTTTTTGTCTAAATCAGACACTAATTTGTATGACCAACGAGGCACTGTTTTACTAATTTCTTTTATTCCAATAGATTTTTTTCGAATTGTTTGAGCGTTCGGAATCGTTAGAACTGCATCAAATAAAAATTTTAAAATTTTTATTCGATATTCTGAATCAAATTTCTCTCGTTTGGGTTCTGGAAATAAAGAACGTACTTTTCTTTTTTCTCTTGAAAATAATTTTCTACTCAATCCGTCTATTGTCTGTTCAAATTCGTGATAATCATTAATAAGAAGTAGACCGTGAATCTTATTTATCCAAATGATTCCTCTGCTATTTTGGAGAGAAGTTTCATTTAGGATTACAGGTGAAAATACTTTTTTCACTCTTCCCCGAGAAGATCCATACGCGAAAGGATCATATATTTTAGGTAAGTATTCTTTTTTAGTATCATCATTACATAATTTAGTCCTTTTTTCGAGTACATCCCGGGTAAGAGGTCCTTTATCCAAAACTTCGATTCTACTTAGAAACTCCTTCTTTAAGTTGTTCCTTTTTTG